GAAAAAAACCGAATCAAAAAAAAGATTTTTTTTAGTGAACGTGTTCATTCGTTTTGACTACTTTAACAAACATATTTTCTCATAGTAATTTCGACTTCATCCCTTCCCCTTCCCGGAGTTCATTCTCCGGGGAACTTCGTTTAAATTATTCCGGTGTATTCTTTCCAATCTACTTCTTTTCTTCTTATTTCGTTGGAAATCAGATAAAGACAATTCCTATTTGATATAGCTATTTGTGCTAGTATTTTACGATTAAGAAGCAACTGTCTCTTGTATAAATCATGTATTAATTTACTATAACTATAGGATACTCGCGTTTCTCGAATTACTGCGTTTATCCGAGTGATCCACAAACGACGAAAATCTCTCTTTTTCTTATCCCTATCCCGATGAGACGAAACTAAAGCTCTTATTTTCTGTTGAGTAATAGTTCGAGTAAGTCTTGAATGAGCCCCTCGAAAGCTTGATGCAAATAAACGAATTTTTGTTCTACGTCTCCGAGCTATATATCCGCGTTTAATTCTGGTCATTTAATAAATAAGACTTTGATGAATAACTAATTGATTTCCTTTCTTTCAGTTATTCTTTTCCCCTTTCCTGGTCTATTAATAATCAAACGGATTTTTCCAATGTATAAAAAAAAGATTCCAATGGCGTTGGCTACTATAACCTTCCCAACCACGATTTCTTATTTTTTTTTAGGTATTTTACTGCGAAATACGAAAGAAATAATAAATTTTATTTTGCTAGGTGTCAAAAAAAAATAGAGTCAATAAAAAAAAAGAAATATAAATTAAATAGATTAAAGAAATAGTGGGTTCCATCGTTTCTATGGTTACTTCTTAAACGGTGAGGTCTTCTCTATACACCGGAGCCTTTAAACTTCATTTAATCAATGCTATTGAGAACTTGTATAGTTCACACCACATTCTTTGGCTCTACCCCTGAATTATGCAGTAATAGGTCTTTCACAATGAGACTCACCTATACAGTAACGGTATTTAATTATGAAAGTTAGCTGGGGTAGCTGACCTTCGTAGTCCGTTCTTGACCGATGGGAACTTCATTTTTATGTTTTTTTCATTTAAATAAGATTTCTTCCGCTTAATGGATAACCATTTGCTACCAATGGAGAATTGCTTATCATCTTAAATTCAGGTGATTAGATTTGCACCACTGGAAACCATAAACTTTAATACACAATACTAAGGGATCAATTTGCTTATTTTTAGATAGTGAATGGCGTTCCTTATTCTATTCTGTCCTATTCATAGGTACTGATCATTCATACTGGAAAGCGTTTTTCTTTCTTTTTTTGTGCCAGCTTATAATCTAAACGAGTCGCACATACACCCTAGTACATGTTCCTCGACGCTGAGGACATCCCCGAAGAGCGGGGGATTTCGTGACATTTCGAATTGGCTGTCTTGTATTTCTAATAAGTTGTTTAATAGTTGGCATGTTGAATCATATACATAATGGGCTGGTTTAGATTGATCCTAACCGAATGATTATGAATTTTTTCTCTTTAATAGACTAGTAAACTCGGAGATAAAATCTAAAATCACGGATTTGCACAAAATCCATCTTTTTTTCATTCAACTGCTACAAGATCAACAATTCCATAAGCTTGGGCTTCTGTTGCTGACATAAAAACGTCTCTTTCCAGGTCTTCAGATACAACCCATAATGGTTTGCCCGTCCTTTGTGCATAAACCCTTGTGATGGTTTCGCGTATTTTCAGCAGCTCTTCCGCTTCCAGGATAAATTCTCCCGTTTGCGCCTCATAAAAAGAGGCAGCAGGTTGATGAATCATTACCCTGATGATACAAGGATTTTCTATCTAGTGTGATGAAACGAACAGAAAAGAAAGATAAAGAATAATAGGAAAAAAAGATAGAATTAAATAACCGTACGGGCATCATCTTTTGTGCATTGCATACGGCTCTAGAATAAAATTGACCCTTTTTTTTACCCTCCATTGAAGAAAGATAAAAATATAATTTATCAGCCCCAGATGGGTAAATGATCAAATTGCCACCCTTCCTTTCGGAGGAGTTCAAAAATGCTATAAAAAATACTATGATGGCTCCGTTGCTTTCTATTGTAAAATGGATTATTTTTTTTATCTTTGATTCAGCAATCCCAAAGTTTCTTTTTTTGATCCAAAAAATATTTTTTCGCGCTCTTTTTTATAACTAAAATATTGTTTAGTTTAAGAGTTCCTCGGTGTGAAAACAAAAAAGTTTGTGACGCTGAATTGGACTTCCGATAGATAAGCGAAAATCGGAAATCCCTTTTATCTCATACTACTCTCTCGATACATAATCGAATCCTTTGGAAAAAAAAAATACAAAAAATTTTCATATCGAATTCGAAGTGCCATGCTATTATTACTTAATATTCATATGGCGAAGGCATAGTTCTCTTTTTTCTCTCAAATAAAAAAACCTCATTGGCGCCAAGCGTGAGGGAATGCTAGACGTTTGGTAAGTTCTCC